AAACAAAAATTGCGTTTTCATTATGGTCTTACAGAACGACAATTACTTAAATACGTTCGTATTGCCGGAAAAGCCAAAGGGTCAACAGGTCAGGTTTTACTACAATTACTTGAAATGCGTTTGGATAACATCCTTTTTCGATTGGGTATGGCTTCAACTATTCCCCAAGCCCGCCAATTAGTTAACCATAGACATATTTTAGTTAATGGTCGTATAGTAGATATACCAAGTTATCGCTGCAAACCCCACGATATTATTACAGCGAGGGATGAACAAAAATCTAGAGCTCTGATTCAAAATTATCTTGATTCATCCCCCCGCGAGGAATTGCCAAAACATTTGACCCTTCAACCATTCCAATATAAAGGATTAGTCAATCAAATAATAGATAGTCAATGGGTCGGTTTGAAAATAAATGAATTGCTGGTTGTAGAATATTATTCTCGTCAGACTTAAACTTAATTAAAATAAAACAATAAAACAAGGGTTCGGACAATTTTTCCCTTTTCGCCTAAGCAAAAAGACCCACCAAAGTAAGGAGTTTGATACGGGGATTTTTCTCCCATTCATGGATCACGGATCGGTAGGGAGATTCTCATTCCCTGTTGTCTACTCTTTCCAGTATTTTATTTTCTGTACTGCGGAACATAGGAATAAAGAATCTATATCAAAATAAAAGAAAGGTCTAACTTAACCGTTGGAATAATGGTATCCATTGTTATTTGCTTTGATACATTGCTGTTAATAAGATTGGTGAATTAGGTGAAAGGTACGGAAAGAGAGGGATTCGAACCCTCGGTAAACAAAAGCCTACATAGCAGTTCCAATGCTACGCCTTGAACCACTCGGCCATCTCTCCTACATAATGATTATGGCCCAGAAACCGAGTGAATAGTGAGTCATTCATATTAGATTTTTTGATAGGTACGTACAGTCAATTCTAACTATAAAAAAATATAGAAAACTTTTCATCAAAGAAAAACCCTTCCTTCAAGGGGGGGATAAAAATAATTTTTTTTTGTGAAAAACTGTTAAAAAAAGATATATATCTATTCATTTCATTCTTGCGAAGACGGCGCTCCCATCTTTTTCCAATAGTTATTCTTTTTACTTACAATATTTATACCAAATTAAATCAATGAATTAGAACGAATCAATTGATCTATTTTTTTTTTATTTTTATGTTATTTCGTACTGTACAATTTCTTTGTTTGTGGGATCATTTTCCCACAAGAGGTAAGTAAAAGAAATTATAGAATGGATTGCTACCTATGCCCAGATCTCGGATAAATGGAAATTTTATTGATAAGACCTTTTCAATTGTAGCCAATATCTTATTACGAATAATTCCGACAACTTCAGGAGAAAAAGAGGCATTCACCTATTACAGAGATGGTGCGATTTGATGTTTTTTTCTTTACCGATTTCAGTCTTCGGAGAAAGATACATTATTTGGGAGAGAAATAAAAAGATTATTGAAATAAATCTACGCTTATTGTGAAGGTGAAGTTTGTAAATAAAACAATTCCTTCTGTCGTGTATCCCCGATTAATGCAGCCTCAGATGCTTCAATTTTAGATTCTAGTATTGAGCGAAAGGTTACACCTATGGGTTAGGTCAACCCTACTTCACTAGTACCAATAGGCAGCATAGGGAAAGAAGCACTACGCCTAGGAATCAACAATACGAAAACTTTGTTATAAATTATACCTTTTCTTTATCGGAATCGGGATTAACAAGAATGGTTGGTACAACAAATATCCATCTCGTTCGTATTTTGGATACCCGTATAACCATCGAAGACTGTTGAAGTGACTAATTCCCGGAAATTAAGGGGTGTTAAGAACAAAGAAATTGTTAGAGTTATCATTTTTATTTAGTACCAAGATACTTGATGTTAAGAAAAGATCTTTTACAGGAAGGTTGGTTAGAGATTTCTTGTAAAAACACTAGCCCCGTTCGGTTCATAATGAAATTATTTCAATCTTTTTTGATGATTCCATGTATTATTCTCATTATGCACATAAAAAGGGAGGAGCCGTATGAGATGAAAATCTCACGTACGGTTCTGGAACGGAGATTCTTTGAATCGAAGACGACCGCAACGGATGTCGGCTCAATCCGAAGGAAATTATGCGGAAGCTTTACAGAATTATTATGAAGCTATGCGACTAGAAATTGATCCCTATGATAGAAGTTATATACTCTATAACATAGGTCTTATCCACACAAGGAACGGAGAACATACGAAAGCTTTGGAATATTATTTTAGGGCACTAGAACGAAACCCGTTCTTACCACAAGCTTTAAATAATATGGCCGTGATCTGTCATTACGTGCGACTATCTCCACTATAGAAAGAAAAAAAGGAAAGAAAGAGCAAATCCGCTAATAAATACTAGAAAATAGGCTTTCTACATATCATATCTATCGTGTCCAAAACAACGATTTTTATCAGCTGTAGCAAAGAAAAAGAAAGAAACTTCATAGAAGTCCAAAT